AATTCCATCAATTACTCGTCTGTCGAACAAATGAGTTAGTTCCGCTAATCCTCTTATCCCTTCTGTTAAGGATCTTGTGTAAAAAGCATCTATATAAGCACGATTATATGACCAATCATATAGAAAATTGAGTATTTTGTCCCAAAGAATTCTCTTAGGTCCTCTTTTAGCAAAAAAATTCAATATGTTCCAATTGTGTAAAGATGAATAAAAGGGTTTATATAAAAAGTAGGCTAGAAGTATTCCGAAATACGTTATACTGACGGAAAGGGTTGGATTTTTTACAACTTCATACCAATCAACAAAATGAGTTGAATTTTGTTGTAACAGATTTATAGATGGAGTTAACAATTTTGATAAAATATCCGACTCGATTACTTCTTGATTCAAAGGAATTCCTATCGCTCCAACAAACAAAGGAAATAGGACTAATACAAGCATAACAAATAATATAGTATTGTCTGATTCGTGAGGATAACAAAAAGTCTTGGCAGCGCCAAAAGGAAAAATAGTAATAAAGGGCATATTTGTTACAGTACTAGCAATTCGATGAGTCTTCTTCGCAAAAAAAGAAGCCCTTTTATTATTATTCATTGTTAATAAAGCAACTAAATGAAATTTGTTTTTAATCGGTTTTGGTTCTTCTTTACCCCATAGAGATATTGAATATAAGGAATTTCTTTTTTTGCCACTGTAATTTTGCAAGCAAAAGTGGAAAGGCCCCTCAAAAGTAAGTAAATAAATTCGAAACATATAAAATGCGGTTAATCCGGCTGTGAAAAAAGCTATTGTTGCGAAAATCGGCGAATACAACCAAGTATCATTAAGAATTTCATCCTTGGACCAAAAACAGGCGAGAGGTGGAATACCACAAAGAGAAAGAGTACCTACTAAAAAAGCGGTTTTTGTAATCGGCACATGCTTTCTTAACCCACCCATAAGAACCATATTCTGGCTTTTATCTGGAAAATATCCAACAATAGCTTCCATTGAATGAATAATTGATCCGGATCCTAAAAACAACAAGGCTTTGGAATAGGCATGAGTAATCAAATGAAATAAAGCGGCTCGATAAGACCCCATACCTAGAGCTAACATCATATAACCCAATTGAGACATTGTAGAATAAGCTAAACCTCTCTTAATATCTTGTTGAGCAAGAGCTAAAGTAGCTCCTAAAAATACTGTTATTATCCCTATCAAAGATATTAGATTCATTGCGTATGGTATGACTATGAAAAGTGGAAGAAGCCGAGCTACAAGAAAAATTCCCGCCGCTACCATAGTAGCAGCATGGATAAGAGCCGAAATAGGAGTAGGCCCTTCCATGGCATCGGGTAACCATACATGAAGAGGGAATTGCGCGGATTTAGCAACCGGGCCGGCAAATAATAGAAATGCACACAAAGTAACAAATAAAAGGTTAACCTCATTATTATAAATCAAGTTTTTCAATATTTCGAACAAATCCCGAAATTCGAAACTGCCTGTTAGCCAATAAAGACCTAAGATCCCTAATAATAATCCAAAATCCCCTACACGATTAGTTACAAATGCTTTTTGACAGGCGCCTGCCGCAATAGGTCGTGTGAACCAAAACCCGATTAATAGATAAGAGCACATTCCAACCAATTCCCAAAAAATATAAATTTGTAGGAAATTCGAACTTGTAACTAATCCTAACATTGAAGCATTGAAAAAACTCATATAAGCAAAAAATCTCAAATATCCTTGATCATGAGACATATAATTGTCACTATAAATAAGAACCAGAATTCCAACTGTAGTGATTAATATTGACATAATAGAAGTAAGTGGATCAATAAAGTATCCGAACTCGAAAGACAAATCACTAGTGATGGTCCAAGTCCTTAGGGATTGATAGATCGAAGTTCTATCTATTTGCTCAATAGATAGATCGATCGAAAAAATCATAACTATACTTAACAATAAAATACTAATAAAAGCCCACATACGGCGAAGATTTTTTGTTGCGGTCGGAAAAAATAGAAGTCCCACCCCTATTAACATAGGGACTGGAAGTGGAACTAAAGGTATGATCCAGGAATATTGATATGTATGTTCCATAAAATCAATAAAGTAATAATAATTGTTTTTTATTCTTAATTCAGTGTTTCTGATTCACCGGTTCTTATCTCTTTTAAATTGAAAAGGGATTAATAAAAAAATTAAGGTTAAGGTATTAAAATGAAAAACTTAAATAAAATTCGCTTTTTCTATTCATAGTTATTTTGAATCTTTCCCACCAACTTCAAAAAAATGAAGAGTTAAAAACAATCAAATGTTCTAACTAAGCTACTAGTCAAAAATAAATAATTATTTTCTACTTTATACTACGTAAGATTTTTAGGAAGATAGAGCAAATTCAAACTTCACTTATTATTCTCTAATTACACTAATTTATGTCCATAGATCAAGACGAAAGAATTACACAAAATAAAATTTGATATAAATCATAGGCTGACCCCTACCGTTCCCCAATAAAATACGAATTAGTTTTTTTATTCTTTGTTTATTCACAACCATTAACTAGTTCATCTCGGCACGTATTGATTGTCTACTATTATAATTATAATAAAAGACATTTAATTATAAAAAAAGACATTTAATAACCAATTACTAGACAAAAATGGTTGGGTAGATAAAACCTGTTCGATGTATTTTTCATGGATAAATGTAGCAGGCCGAAAATAGACAGAGATAAGGGCGGAAGGGCTTTTTCTTTTTTTTATCAACTTCAACCAATTCTATTTCTGTTATATGGCCCAATCCGTCCTATAGATATCGATTTGAATAGGTATCTAAGGGTGCCGCCAATAACTCCGGAATACGAATTCCTTTATTCTCCAATATTTAGGGAATATAAATGGAAAAAATCCCTTATTCCATTTATTTATTTATTTTTTTGTTCTAGTAAGATTTTATGCCATTTTTGCATATTTCGATTTATTTCTTTTTTCTAAAGGTAGTTAGTGTATAAAAAAAAATAAACAGATAATGAAATGAACCGTAAAACTAAAAAATGATTTGTTTTAACAATAGATGTCTTTCACATCCAATTTGATCAATGACTAACCTTTTCTTTTTTGAATGGCAGTTCCAAAAAAACGTACTTCTATATTAAAAAAACGTATTCGTAAAAATCTTTGGAAAAAGGGGGGGTACTGGGCAGCGTTGAAGGCTTTTTCGTTAGCGAAATCCCTTGCTACTGGGAATTCAAAAAGTTTTTTTTGTACAACAAATAAATAATCAAAGGTTGAAATAATCTTCAAAGGTTGAAATAATCTGAATCCCCCAGACACAAAAATGAGTTAATTGTGTTTCGAATTTATACTATAGAATTTAGAAAAATCGAAAAAGTAAGTAAACATTCCCTTTTGTAATGTTTTGAACCAATTGATTTGTCTACTGAATTCGAAAATAAAAATAAATAAATAAAAAAAAAAAGGACTTTTTTTTTTTATTTGAAAACGGAATCAAGACAAACTAGAAAGTTTCACCTTTCTTTTTATTTTACTATTTTTTTATTCCCAGGATGGGGATTCTTATTTTCCCCATCACCCCACCATAAACAATAAGAATTTTTTTTTTTTTTTTTTTCTATAATACGTGCAGCCCAATACCTAATTGATTTGATCAATCCTAGGACAAATTAATATTGAAAAAAAAAAAGAAAAAACCTAAAATTACGACAACACAAACACAAAAGTTCTAAAAAATGAAAAAAAAAAAGAAAGAAACCCTTTTTGAGTTGTTCCCTGGAGTGAAGTTAGAACTATTTAGTTACAACCGTTACAAGGTTCTAGTTTATCAAAGAAGAAACTATGAAAGTTAAGTTAAATAAAACTGAAACCTTAAATAATTAAATACAACAACAAAAGAAGGGGCGGAATCTTTAAATAGCCCTTTCAATGTTTTTTGTTTTTATGTTTTTAGTAAACATTCAAATTTCAAATTGATGAATAAAAATCCATTGAAATAGACTCTTTCAATCTCGACGATTGACTAATAATAGGGTATTATGATTTCGAGCAAGCCGCTATGGTGAAATCGGTAGACACGCTGCTCTTAGGAAGCAGTGCTAGAGCATCTCGGTTCGAGTCCGAGTGGCGGCATAGCATCTGTAAAAAGATATACAAAAAAAGTGCTCTAAGGAATTTAATTTATGATTTCCATTCTGTATATTTGAGGTATTCTCGCTTTTAATTTTTTTTTTTATGATATTTTCAACTTTGGAGCGTATATTAACGCATATATCCTTTTCGGTCGTTTCAATTGGAATTACAATTTATTTAATAACCTTCTTAGTCGATGAAATCAGAGGGCTATATGCTTCATCAGAAAGGGGGATGACAGCTACCGCTTTCTGTCTAACAGGATTATTAATCACCCGTTGGGTTTACTCGAGACATTTCCCATTAAGTGATTTATATGAATCATTAATCTTTCTTTCATGGAGTTTATCTATTATTCATAAGATTTTTGATTTTAAAAATAATCAAAATCATTTAAGCGCTATAACGGCACCAAGTGCTTTTTTTACCCAAGGCTTTGCGACTTCGGGTTTTTTAACCAAAATGCATCAATCCAGAATATTAGTACCCGCTCTCCAAGTCCAGTGGTTAATGATGCACGTAAGTATGATGGTATTGGGCTATGCAGCTCTTTTATGTGGATCATTATTATCCACGGCTCTTCTAGTCATTACATTTCGAAAAGTGATAAGGCTTTTTTTGAAAAGAAAAAATTTTGTAAATGTAAATGGGTCATTTTGTTTCAGTGAAATCCAATACATGAACGAAAAAAAGAATGTTTTTCTAAATAGTCTTTCCGCTAGAAATTATTACAGGTATCAAGTGATTCAACAATTGGATCGTTGGAGTTATCGTATTATTAGTTTAGGATTTATCTTTTTAACCACAGGTATTCTTTCGGGAGCAGTATGGGCTAATGAGGCGTGGGGGTCTTATTGGAATTGGGATCCAAAAGAAACTTGGGCATTTATTACTTGGACGATATTCGGGATTTATTTACATACTCGAACAAATACAAAATGGGAAGGTGTAAATTCCGCAATTGTGGCTTCTATGGGCTTTCTTATAATTTGGATATGCTATTTCGGAGTCAATCTATTAGGAATAGGGTTACATAGTTATGGTTCATTTAATTAACACCTATTTGAATTGAAGAAAGGGTTTGATGAATACAAACATAGGACAGCGCGGCGATCGAAACGAAACTTGGTGTTAGTGTAAGATGCCGAGAACCTTTTGAATCAAGCAGTGCGGCGATTCAAAAGGTTCTTACAAATGCCTTTGGCAGTTGGTCACAATTTAATTTAAATTAAATTTTTTAATTTAAATTATTTGACTTCTTCTTTTTATTTAACTTAAGAGTAAGAGAAGAAAAAGGATTTCTTTGTTCATTGGATAACGAACTCTTTTTAAAATCATGGGATTTCTTTTTGATTTTTTTTAGTCATGAAAACTATCTACAAAAAAAAATTCGATATAATAGCTTCGGCCTTGTCCGCTGATAGTGAGAGAACGAAATCGGGATAAATACCAATACCTATTACGGGTAGAAGAATCGAGATCAAAACAAATAACTCCCGTGGTCCAGAATCAAAAAAATAAGAGTTTGGGGCATTAAATAGCTTGTACCCATAGAACATTTGCCGTAACATAGATAATGAATAAATAGGAGTTAATATCATTCCAATTGCCATTACAAAAGTGATTACTATTTTTGGCATTAAAAAAAATTTTTGGCTGGTAATTATTCCAAAAAATACTATCAATTCTGCAACAAAACCACTCATGCCGGGTAATGCAAGGGAGGCCATCGATAAGATACTGAATAGCGTGAAGATCTTTGGAATTGGTATAGCTAGTCCGCCCATTTCGTCTAGATAAGCAAAACGTATTCTATCATAACTCGTTCCTGCCAAGAAAAAAAGTGCAGCACTAATCAACCCATGAGAAATTATTTGTAAAACGGCTCCATTGAGACCTGTATCGGTTATCGAGCCTATTCCTAGAATTATGAAACCCATATGAGATACAGAGGAATAGGCTATTCTTTTTTTTAAATTCCGTTGGCCGGGAGATGTTGAAGCTGCATAAATTATTTGCACGGTACCTACTATCATGAACCAGGGGGAAAATATAGAATGAGCGTGCGGTAATAGTTCCATATTGATTCGAATCAACCCATATGCTCCCATTTTTAATAAGATTCCGGCTAGAAGCATACAAGTACTGTAATGTGCCTCTCCGTGGGTGTCTGGTAACCACGTATGAAAGGGTATAATTGGCAATTTGACAGCAAAAGCAATAAAAAATCCAATATAGAATATTATTTCCAGTGCCACAGGATACGACCGATTAACTAATGTTTCCAAATTTAATGTTGGTTCATTGGAACCATATAAACCGATACCCAAAACTCCTATTAAAAGAAAAACAGAGCCTCCTGCCGTGTACAAAATAAATTTTGTGGCTGAATAAAGGCGTTTCTTTCCACCCCACACGGACAGAAGTAGATAAACGGGAATTAATTCTAATTCCCACATGATGAAAAAAAGTAAAAGGTCCCGAGAAGAAAATGATCCTATTTGACCGCTGTACATCGCTAACATCAGGAAGTGGAATAGTCGGGAATTCAGAGTAACTGGCCGAGCCGCTAAAGTAGCTAAAGTGGTGATAAATCCCGTCAGTAAAATGGGTCCTATGGAAAGTCCATCTATTCCCAATCGCCAGTCAAACTCAAAAAAAGTGATCCATTTATAATCCTCTGCCAGCTGGATTAATGGATCGTCCAATTGGAAATTATAACAGAATGCATAGGTCGTTAGAAGGAGTTCTAAGACACATATATATATTGTATATCCTCTAGTCACCTTATTTCCTCTATGAGGGAGAAAAAAAATTAAAGAACCCGCGGCTATCGGAAAAACTACAATTAGTGTTAACCAAGGAAAATAATTCGTGGTAAAGACAAGATACACTTGGCCCAGAAAAACCCGTGCTCGAAACTCGAAAATAGAATATATTCGTATTTTTTTTTTTTCTTTTTCGAGTACGGGTTTTTGTCGGTAATCGGTAAAAAAAAAACTGTATTCAAAACGGATTCAAGTGGGTTTTTCGGGAACGTATCAATATCAATAAGCTAGACCCATGCTTCGGGTTGTTTCATGCCATAAATAAACTCGAACACTCAAGAAATCCGTTGGACAGGCGGATTCACATCGCTTACAACCAACACAGTCCTCTGTTCTTGGAGCAGAAGCAATTTGCTTTGCTTTACATCCGTCCCAAGGTATCATTTCTAATACATCCGTGGGGCAAGCTCGTACACATTGAGTACACCCTATACATGTATCATAAATCTTTACTGAATGTGACATTGGATCTATCTATTTTTGTTTTGAACTTTTTCATTTTCGATCTAGTCAATTTTGAAATGTCATATTTAAACACCAGATGAATCAATGATTTACCATAATTTTGCTAATTAATCCACTTCTGGATCAAGGGAACAAAGATACTTTGATTTCTTACAGTTTCACAAACAGGATCGAAATTAGGGCATATTCTATATCCTAAATTGAATTTAGGAATATTATGATTTATAAATACTACTTATTCAACAAAGTCGATTGATTGATACGCGTCGATTTTCTGTTACGATAAATTGACGAAACAATAGCTGATCCGATAGCTGCTTCAGCGGCTGCAATAGCTATAACAAAAATTGAAAAAATATCTCCTTTTAATTGTCGACTATCAAAAAAATCAGAGAATGTTACAAAATTGATATTAACTGCATTTAGTATAAGTTCAAGGCACATCAAGGCCCGAACCATATTTCGGCTCGTAATCAAGCCATAGATGCCAATCGAAAATAAATAGGCACTCAAAACAAGTACATGCTCGAGCATCATTAACCAACTCCGTACCAATTTCGATTCATTTCAATCTGAACAATAATAATAATGCAAGTGATTTGGTTGCTTAGAATATACCAGGTACGGAACAAAAGAATCCATTTGGTAATAGATCGAATAAAAAAAATTCTATTTTGATTTTCTATTGATCTGTGAATAGTATTCAACTAGACTTTACAAGAATTTAAGGGAAATGAATGTGATAACACATAATGAATGTGATAACACATAAAAAGTCGAATTGGGATTGCTGTTCCTAGTTATAAAGATTTGTTATTGACGCGCCACGGCAATTGCACCTATTAAAGCAACTAAAAGAATTATTGAAACGAGTTCAAATGGAAGAAAAAAGTCTGTTGATAAATGAATTCCAATTTGTTGACTATTACTTATCAAATCTTGTTCAATAATCTGGTTGGCTCGTGTAGTCCAAATAATCCCGTACCACGATGTATCGAGAATAGTAGTGATTAGCGAAAAAAAAATACTTGTACAAACCAGAGAAGTAAGACCATCGCCAATAGTCCAAAGATTCAACTGAAAATCTTTGGAATAGTCTGAGCCGTTCATGAACATTACAGCAAATATGATTAAAACATTTACAGCTCCCACGTAAATAAGGAGTTGCGCGGCAGCTACAAAATGGGAATTTGATAGAATATAGAATAATGATATACAAACAAGAACCAATCCCAAGGAAAAGGCAGAATAAATTGGGTTGGTAAATAATACCACTCCCAGACCTCCTAATATAAGACCCGATCCCAGAAAAACTAAAATAAAATCGTGTATTGGTCCAGGCAAATCCATTATATTAAAATAGGAGATAAATAAATCGAAATCTTTTTCATGACCTTATTGAGCCGACCAGGAAAAATTATTTATGAGACATTCTCAATTCCAATTCAATGAAATTAGAATCTACTAAGTGGGAATTGATGCGGATACAGTTCTGGGATCAATTTCGTTCTTTTCGTTATTCTAAATGCCAATTTGAAATTGAAGCTATATAGTTCGAAAAAGCTTCTGTCTATATATCATTTCATTTCAATACAAATGGAGTTGTACTTCTCATCAACCAATCAAAAGTTGGGATTTTGAGTTATTGACCAAGCAAAAAAACAACCTTATCCCTTTATACCAACTATACCAAAACTGAACCTTAGTAATTCGAAATTAAAAAGGTTTAGACGTTTTTTCGTTGAGGCGAATTCAAGACTGTTCGAATTGTAAAATCGTCAATTACTGACATTGGTAAACGACCTAAAGCAATTTGATTATAATTCAATTCGTGACGGTCGTAAGTCGCAAGTTCATATTCTTCAGTCATTGATAAACAATTTGTTGGACAATACTCAACGCAGTTACCACAAAAAATACAAATTCCAAAATCAATACTGTAATTAAGCAATCGTTTCTTTCGAATATCTGTTTCAAATTTCCAATCAACAACAGGCAGATCTATAGGACATACCCGAACGCATACTTCACAAGCAATACATTTATCAAATTCAAAATGGATTCGACCACGAAAACGCTCTGATGGGATTAATTTTTCATAAGGATATTGAATAGTTACAGGTAAACGATTTGCTTGGGATAAAGTAATCATGAAACTTTGACCAATGTACCTTGCAGCTCGTATTGTTTGTTGACCATAATTCATGAAACCGGTTACCATAGGGAACATATTGTGAATATCTATGAATGTTTTGAGTTTATTTCTTTCTCTTGTTTGAGACAAGTAGCGAATATTGTATTCCTTTTTTTCTTTATCTTTATAGCGAAAGGAGTTGGGAAGAAGTTGTTAATAATAGATTACCGAGAGAAATAGGTAAAAGAAATTTCCAGCCAAGATTTAATAGTTGGTCCATTCTTAGTCTCGGTAAAGTCCACCTTGTTGCAATAGGAATGAACAAGAACAAATAAGTTTTAGCTAATGTAATAAAGATACCAATTGTCGTTCCAAAGATTCCATCCGCTTTATTTATTTCAACCAGCCCAGGAACAAATATGTATGGAATGGAAAGATTCGAACCTCCCAAGTAAAGAACTGTTACAAATAATGAGGAAACTAGTAGATTTAGATAGGAAGCAACGTAAAATAAACCAAATTTTATTCCTGAATATTCGGTTTGATAACCGGCTACTAATTCTTCTTCCGCTTCTGGTAAATCAAAAGGTAATCTCTCGCATTCCGCTAGGGAAGAAATTAGAAAAACGATAAACCCTATAGGTTGACGCCACAAATTCCACCCCCAAAAACCATATTTTGATTGCGCCCCAACTATATCAACTGTACTTAAACTGTTAGATAATCATAGTCGGTGGTAACATTACGGTTTCCATCGCTATTACAAAACCGTACATGAGATTTTCACCTCATACGGCTCCTCAGGGCCACAAATAAATGTAAGGACCGGACCGGTATTAGTTATTTTGATTTTGATATGGTTATAGGATGAATAAAGTCAAAATCTAGCGGAGGATCCCCAATTATACCACTGGAATTCTGTCTGCTCTAAGGATAAAAAAACAGTATTTCTGAATTAATCTCATCCTTTACGAATTTCAAATTTTCTGTGTTGAGTAATAACTTAATCAACCCTTCAATAAAATACTCTTGTAGAAATATCACTCGATATTTCAACCCATACTTTTATTTTCGATTACGAAAAAGAATTCGCCATTACACTAGTTCATGAATCATGACACGAATTTGATTTCTATCAATATATGAAAGAAAGGATTCTTTTAGATTGTAATTGTATTTTTTCTATTTTTTTGTTCCTCTTCTTCTTTCTGAGAGAAAATGGGGCTTAAAAGGGGGTAAAGGATTATTTCGTTCCTGATAGTTATTTCTTTAACTGGCGGATAGGAGCATGCTCTGGATCGGAATTGTGGGGAGTACTGCCTGATCGTTTCTACCAACTTAAAGCCCCAATTAGTATTCTTTTATGTTATGCAGAAGTATCCTTTTAGATAATTGACATAATCTACATTACTAACCCGTTGTGTGTATTTTGGTGTTCCTTCCTATCCCCCCGCTTTGCGTTTTCAACCCCCTATTCAACCCCCCTAATATATCTAATATATATTGTAATACATACAATAGCTAATGAAAAATGAAAATTCTATAGGGTTGGTCTTTTAAGCCCGCTTCAAGCTAGGATGATCAATCGACCTGTCTTGGGGTAAGGGCTTCCTCCACTTTTACTTTTGTTTACTTATCCTTAACGCTTGTACATAGGAAATGAGACTTAATCCACGTTTACTGCGAATTTCGAAGGTGTTTTCTTTCACTCATATATAACTATCTAATTTCTTTTATTAACCTAAAGAGTCAATAAATGAATAAAAAAATGAGGATTTCTATTCAAGTTCTTTTTTTTCTAGAACGAAAAGCTTAGGTTTTAGCGAATCACACGTAGAGATATTGATAAAACACATAAAGTTAATGGTATTTCATAACTAATCGATTGAGCAGCAGCTCGCAGACCACCTAAAAAGGAATATTTATTATTTGATCCATATCCTGACATAAGAAGTCCAATAGGGGCAATACTTGAAATGGCAATCCATAAAAAAATACCGATATTGAGGTCAGCTAAAACAAGGTTATAACTAAAAGGAATTACTGAATAACTTAGTAGAATTGCTATGACTGCTATAGATGGACCAATACTGAATAAACTACTATTTCCTCTAGATGGAAGAAGGTTTTCTTTGAAAAGGAGTTTTGTCCCATCGGCTAAAGCTTGAAGAATTCCCAAAGGGCTGGCGTATTCAGGCCCAATACGCTGTTGTATTCCTGCAGATATTTCTCTTTCTAACCACACAATTACTAGGACACCGATTGTGATTGCCAATACATAAATCGAAATAGGGGCAAGCACCCATAGGATCCCATAGACCTCTTGTAGGGATTCCAATCGGGAAAAAGAATTGATATCTTGTACTTCGGGTGTAGCAATTATCATTTCAACGATCAACTTCCCCCATAATGATATCTATACTACCTAATATCGTCATAATATCAGCCAATTTCATTCTTTTAACTAACTGAGGAAGAATTTGCAAATTGATAAAACCCGGTGGGCGAATTTTCCATCTCCAAGGAAACCCACTTTGATCCCCTATCAGAAAAATTCCCAATTCTCCTTTTGGGGCTTCTACTCTCGCATAAAGTTCTTGTTTTGTCAATTCAAAGGTAGGAGAAGGCTTTTTACTAATGAATCTATTTTCAAAATCATTCCGTTCTGGATCGCTTTCTCTATCAAAGCAGCGGATTTCTAAATTTTCATAGGGGCCTCCCGGAATTCCTTCTAAAGCCTGTTGAATAATTTTTACAGATTCCGTCATTTCACCGATTCGGACTAAATAACGAGCTAAGGAATCCCCTTCTTTTTGCCACTGGACTTCCCAATCAAATTCGTCATAACACTCATAATGATCAACTTTACGAAGATCCCATTCTATTCCAGACGCTCGTAGCATTGGTCCTGATAAACCCCAATTTATTGCTTCTTCTCCACCAATAATGCCTACTCCTTCAACTCGTTCTAAAAAAATGGGGTTTCGCGTAATAAGTTTTTGATATTCAGCAACCCCTGTTAAAAAATAATCGCAGAAATCCAAACATTTATCTATCCAACCATAGGGTAAATCAGCTGCTACTCCTCCGATACGAAAATAATTATGCATCATTCTCATACCGGTGGCAGCTTCGAACAGATCATATACTAATTCTCTTTCTCTGAAAATATAGAAGAAAGGAGTCTGTGCACCAATATCTGCCATAAAAGGGCCAAGCCATAACAGATGGGAAGCTATACGACTCAACTCCAACATAATTACTCTGATATAGCTGGCCCTTTTAGGTACGCGAATATTTCCCAACTGTTCTGGTCCATTTACAGTTATTGCTTCTGTGAACATAGTAGCTAAATAATCCCAACGGGTTACATAAGGCAGATATTGTATAATTGTTCGGTTTTCCGCAATTTTTTCCATCCCTCTGTGTAAATAACCCAATATTGGTTCACAGTCAATAACATCTTCACCGTCTAGAGTAACGATGAGACGAAGAACCCCATGCATTGACGGGTGGTGAGGTCCCATATTGACTATCATAAATTCTTTTTCTTTTTCTGTAGCTAGTATACTCATAGGTTTTTCCTCGATTCATTCTTACATGAATTGTTGAAAACAACAAGAAGTTCATCAACAGTCAAAATCAAATAATTCGAAATTGTTTTTCAAATTTCAAATTAACGATTTTTTGACTCCCGGATATTCAACTTACTAATTAATTCTTTATAACGTACTCTATTTTTCTTTGACAAATAAGCTAGTAGACGTTGGCGTTTTTCCAAAATTTTACGTAGACCCCTTTGAGATGAATAGTCTTTTCTGTGCAATTCTAAATGTGAAGTAAGTCTCCGGATCGTGTTGGTGAAACGAAATACTTGAAATTCAACCGATCCGCTGTTTTTTTCTTTTTTTTCTTGAACCCTAACTGAGATGAATGCATTTTTTACCATAAAACGAAACCCCTCCCCCTTCCTTTTTTAAGATGAATTTTACTGATCAGTAATAATAATACTAGTTACTTCAATTTGATATACACAATAATCTTAAGTTCGTTATGAACTTGCTAGAAAATCAATATCAATAATCAATCCAATTTTCAATTTGATTAGGCATCTAAAAGGATGGATATTTCGGCAAAAGAGAAAAATTTGGACCTAAAAAAAAGAGTTTCTTGATTCATTTATGGATCTAATTAAAATGTTCGCCATTAATTTGGTATCTTGTATCAGACTGGAATGGAAGACAAGACATGTATACATTTATTTGTTTTCATATCCCAAAATGGGACATGATAGATAGGAAAAGCACACTATTAACGAATTTTCAATCGTGGATACATATGGACCCTTACCATACTGAAACGACTCCCATTATTGGTATTAAACCAATACCGATTCATACAAATTAAATCTTCTAATCGAGAATTGGCCCAAATAAAGAACTTTAATTGAATTAGTTGATTTTTCTCTCGAGCAAGATTTTTGTTTTTATCCAAAACGCGGCCGCCGCCCTTTCCGTTATTAAAAAATACTGGATTTTTCTGCATACCATTTTGATTCTTCGAATTGAAACAAATTAGGGTTCTTAATTCTCTACGACGTTTAGGGAGTAAAATAGTTTCAGGAACAAGCAAATCATAATGATTTTTGTTTCTATTTCCAGTCATTTTTTGATGTTTTGCAATGAATTCATCAAAATATTTTTTATCAACATAGCCCTTTTCTTGGTATCTTTTAGTAATTTTGCGCTTATTCTTATGAACCAATGCAATACCTACGATTTGATATAGAAAAAATTGTCCATCATTTTTTACAGACAAACGACGGGGTTCGATAATAAGCATTCCCCCTTTCGTCAATTCTTTAAGAGCGAACTTCTTCTTAGTGATCAAAATAGGCAGACTCATTTCTCCCCTTTGAATAGAGGCTATAGCAACGTCGCTAGGATTTATTAGTCGAACCAGGTGACAATATACTTGCATATCATTGAGTATTTTTTCTCTGAAAGAAACAGCCCCCCTCCATCGCAACTGCAAACACAAATATCTTTTTAGGAAGAAATCGAGCTGTACTTCGGTTTCTCTTTTGGATTGCTTTTTCTTTATACGGGTTTTCATGTCCGATCCCGTATAATTTTCTTCACCATCTTTTTCTTGGTTTGAGAGAACTGATCCAAGAATTACTTGCTTTTGTGCATCCGATCTCGGAGTTCCTTGGTCTGCGAGTTCGTTTTCTTCTTTACTTTGATTCGATAATTCAAAATATTCTTTTTGAGTAGGTGATATAAAAAGATCCGCCTCTTTCTTTCCGCTTCTATTTTTCTTACTATTTCCATTAAAATTGAAAAGAAGTAATTTGATTGGTATAATCCAGGGTTTCGTTCTATATGCATTAAAAAGTAGTACAAATTCTGGGAAGAACCAAGATTCTGGGTTTGATATAGGACAACTTAGTATTTCTTCATTCATTCCCATCCAATCACAAAAGAACCCCTTTTGAGTGGATGGGTTAATTTCTTCATCTTGATGAATTGTAAGATAAAAGGGGACTCTGTTATTAATTGCATTAATTTTTTGATAATTATTGGACCCAATCCTAGTATTTTGATTACTGCTGGTACCAGTATCCATATCAACCCAGGCTTCCATATTGGCCTTATTTCTAAGACAAAAATTAATAATTCTCCAATCAAAATATTTTCTATACAAGAATTTTTCCATATCCATAATATCATCTTCCCCTATATAATTATTGATAGAGATACTTCCCAGCATAGCCAACAATTTTACTTTCTTTCTATTGTAATTAGAATAATACTCTTCTTTATTATTTACTTGGACTAGTGATCTATCAATATACGAGTCTTTCTTATCTTCATAATTAAGCGATTTATATGATAAAAGATCATATCTATAGTGTTTTTTAAAATTCGATTTTTGATTACGTAATAGGTCTGCTTCAAAAAAATGTTGTTTTTCGTAATGAGTTAATCCATTTTTTTCATACGAATCTCTTTTAATTAAATCTTTATTTTGAGCCATACAGTGTTGATTGGCTCTATTTCGCCATTCTTGTGGTACTAATCTAGCCCATTTAATCCGAGATAAATCATATTGATAATGCCCGCTTAAACAGTGTTTTCGTGTATTCCTTCCAAAATTCCAAAGGGGTTTATGTCTTAATTGGTAATTAAAGATTCCGTGTTTTTCAAAAAAATCTTTTATTTCATTCTTAAGAAATAGAGATGTTCCGTGATATTGAAGAACGGGTCTTAAATTATAAAAGTTCAAAATTGGGACTTGTAATAATTTGTAAAATACATATGCTTGTGATTGTGAAAAAGACAATAAATTACAAGAAATCTTTGAATTCTTATTACTAGTCTTAGAAATCAATTTTTGGATAGTCGAAATAATTCTATTTTTATTTGTTTTATTAATTCTTTCGGGATTTGCTTCATTATTGTGGATGTTTTTCTCAATAATTTTCATTTGTTTTCTTGTTGATTCACGAAAAGGTTTTGTATTGATTCTTGGAATAGTAAGGGTAGATATAAAAATATTTCTGTATATCTTTTCAATGCCAAATTTTAGAAACAAATAGGATTTACGGATTAATCGAGCGTTTCTTTTTTTTAATATCCGCCAAATCCTTTTTGATGGGTCTAATATTTTAACAGAATAAGTTGGTTTGTTCGAACTAATATTTGTTTCTTGAGTTAGCGATCCTTTTTTCTTTTCTTTTGTAATTTTATATATTTGATTTCTGATTCTGCTTGTTCTATTAGTCAGATCTTTCATTTTTTTTTCAGTCCGGGATAATTTCGTCCAATCCATAGATGAAATTTCAATAGACGGTTCGTGAATCATCTGCTTACTGATTATCGAATTTTTTTGAGTTTCCCTCAATTTCTCGATTTCTCTCAAGTTTATTTTTGAAAGTTCTTTTATTTTGCCTTCTTTAAAATCCCTTAAAACTATAAAAGACTTAGTTTTCAATTTTCGAATTTTTTTTTTTAGTTCTTTAAAAATGGGTTCAAAAAAGGAACGTCGTTTTTGGGGAGAACCGAACGGCATGTCAGTTTCCAGCCCAAAAATTGTTAAAAAACAAACATCAGTTTCTTGTTCACTTTTTGGATCTTTATGAGAGGATTGTATCGTAGATCCGTGCCAGGGTTTCAGGTGAAAGGGGAATAGGATCTTTATCTGAATACCTTCTATTAACCAGTTTTTCGGAAATTCTGTTTCAGATAAATTAACACCACTATAAGTGCATTTAACATAAATTTCACGATTCCAATCCTTAAAATCCTCGGACCACTCGGGATCTTGGAATAATAGTATGCGAACCACATTTTTAGCTATTATCAATAACGGTAATACAATATATTTTCTAAGAATCGATTGGATTACTAACATAGAACTTCTTAGTATTCGAGTAAGTAAACGCTTATCCCAGCCTTCTGCTTGTTTTATACGTACCATTTCTTGTCTTTGGTATCTTTCGCCTTTGAGCTTCTTTTTTTCTTTTTTGTCCAATTTTCTTGTCTTTGCGTTTGTATAATCAGAAAGTTTTTGGTTTTTATTTTTTACCATCCAATTTCGAAGAATTACTTTCATCAGTTGGGAAATATCAAAAGACAAATAAAGGGTTTTGTCTATTCTGTCCAAAAAAAGAGGGGAATGGGCATTTGCTTGAACTGGTTTCCAAATAACGGTTTTACGTCTTTGTGCGCGCATGGAACCTTTTATTATATATCGACGAAAATCCGATTGTTCCAAATAATGGGGCAAAGCCACATCCCCTTTTGTCTGGTGATCAACAGCAACCACTAAACGTTTGGCTTTTCGTGAACGAAATGCATGTTTCCCTCTTACATTTTCGTCGTATTCTCCCAGTTCTTGGTATACATTATCGATTAATTTGTATGACCACCGGG